CAAGGGTCACAACTTCTTCTACTCATCCTGTATATTGTCCTTTTCATTCCGTGTTGCATTAGAAACTTATTATTATACGAGATTATACGAAAATGAATCCTTCCCAGGAGGGAACAAATATTTATCTTTTCGATGAGAGTTTGTACACAACATGGGAGAAACCTATCTTCTATTTATAATAATTGAAGAAAAGGTTCCATCATATATAGTGAATTGATACTCCCGATTCCCACAAAATCATCTCTTTCGTTCAATAGTTACTCGTTATTAGTTAATAATCCTAGTGATTGGATCTATATGCGTATTCCGATAGGAAATGAAATAGTAAAATGATTTTTCGTCGAATGACTATTCATTTATTGTATTTTCAAATAGGGGGCAGGAAGGATCTATGGGAAAATGGTGGTTCAATTCAATGTCGTCTAACGAGGAGTTAGAACACGGGTGTGGGCTAGGTAAATCAATGGACAGTCTTGGTCGTCCTGTTGGAAATACTAGTGGAAGTGAAGATCCCATTCTAAATGATACGAATAAAAACAATCATAATCATGGTTGGCGCGAAAGTAATAGTTGCAGTAATGTTGATCATTTTTTCGGTGTCAGGGACATTTGGAGTTTCATCTCTGATGACACTTTTTTAGTTAGGGATAGTAATGGTAACAGTTATTCCGTATATTTTGATATTGAAAATCGGGTTTTTGAGATTGACAATGATAGTTCTTTTCTGAGTGAACTAGAAACTGCTTTTTCTAGTTATCTGAATAGCGGGTCTAAGGGTGACAATCGCTACTATGATCATTATATGTATGATACTACGTATAGTTGGAATAATCATATTAATAGTTGCATTGATAGTTATCTTCGTTCTGAAATCAGTATTGATAAATACATTTCGAGTGGTAGCGACAATCCCATTTACAGTTATATTTATAGTTACATTTGTAGTGGTGAAAGTGTAAGTGATAGTGACAGGGGGAGTTCTAGTATAAGAACTGGCGGTAATGGCAGTGATTTCAATATAAGAGGAAGATCTAATGATTTCGATGGAAATAAAAAATACAGACATTTATGGGTTCAATGCGAAAATTGTTATGGATTAAATTATAAGAAATTTTTTAGGTCAAAAATGAATATTTGTGAACAATGTGGATATCATTTGAAAATGGGTAGTTCAGATAGAATCGAACTTTCGGTTGATTCGGGCACTTGGGATCCTATGGACGAAGACATGGTCTCTATTGACCCCATTGAATTTCACTCGGAAGAGGAACCTTATAGAGATCGTATCAATTCGTATCAAAGAAAGACAGGTTTAACTGAGGCTGTTCAAACAGGCATAGGTCAACTAAATGGGATTCCCATAGCCATTGGGGTTATGGATTTTCAGTTCATGGGGGGTAGTATGGGATCCGTAGTAGGCGAGAAAATCACCCGGTTGATCGAATATGCTGCTAATAGATCTCTACCTGTTATTATGGTGTGTGCTTCTGGAGGAGCACGCATGCAAGAAGGAAGTTTGAGTTTGATGCAAATGGCTAAAATATCTTCCGCTTTATATGATTATCAATTCAATAAAAAGTTATTCTATGTATCAATCCTTACATCTCCTACAACCGGCGGAGTAACGGCCAGTTTTGGTATGTTGGGAGATATTATTATTGCTGAACCCAATGCCTACATTGCATTTGCGGGGAAAAGAGTAATTGAACAAACATTGAATAAGACAGTACCTGACGGTTCACAAGCAGCTGAGTATTTATTCCATAAGGGCTTATTTGACCCAATCGTACCACGTAATCCTTTAAAAGGTGTTCTGAGTGAATTATTTCAGCTACACGGTTTCTTTCCCTTGAATCAAAATTCAAGTAGAGCGCTAAGCTCAGTTATTTGTAGCGAACTTTAGTTCATCGGAATCAAAGTCAAAATAAGAAGAGTGGAGTTTTCTTTGGTAACATAAGTTCTATAGGAAGTTTCGGATAATTACTTTTTTTGATGCAGATTTTTTATCCTACCCCTATTCATGATTAGTAATCAGGAACCCCCTATCAGGAGGAAAAGAGTGAATTCTTCCTTCCGCGGAATGGAATTGGGAAAAAAAATCAAAAGAATTTCATGTTCCCTTCTTTCATATTAATATATATCGTATTAATATATATAGAATAATTCAAATCTATAAGGGAAGTGTTGCATATTTTTATATCTCCCGAGGACCTACACTTTTGACTATGAATTCCTGTTGGATCGGATTCTAACAAATCCTTAGGAAACTCGTAAGAAACTCTTTATTAGAAGATAAGGGCGGTAGAACAAGAATAATAAAGCGGATTATCATCCAGCTATTTCTTGTAGAAAGGTGAATAGATACACTTATTTAGCTCTACATTCCTTGCACTTATTATATACTTAATAATACTTATAATAGATATACTTATCATAAGATAAGATATCTTTATAACAGGTACAAATATTAAATCGAGGCACCCATTCTATGACAGATTTCAATTTACCCTCTATTTTTGTGCCTTTAGTGGGCTTAGTGTTTCCAGCAATTGCAATGGCTTCTTTATCTCTTCATGTTCAAAAAAACAAGATTGTTTAGACCTGATAGGACAAAATTTCATCAATTTATTTCAACACTTGGACTTGGATCATAATAGGGATATCCATTTAGTGGAATATGATACGACATGTGGCTCCCTCCGGGCACAAATAAAAAAGTGATTATACATGTGCGGATACATTATATATGGATAAATGCATGTATATGGGGGGATAGCTGTTTTAAAATGGATCAGAGCGGATATCTGAAATAGAAAGTTAACGTATCTATATTATGTAGATATACATAGTGGTGGTATTATACGAAGGGGATGTTATTATTTTATATCTAACCAATTCGATGAATTACTCCTAATAGTTCGCGTCATAATAGTGCTAGTTGATGAGAGTTACTTCGGGAGCAAAATAAAAAAAGTAAAATCAAATTCATTTGGCTTATTCTCTTCTCTCAATTCCAATAGGATGCAACTGGATCTAGTATGAACTATCGATCAGAACGTATATGGATAGAACTTATAACGGGGTCTCGAAAAACAAGTAATTTCTGCTGGGCCTGTATCCTTTTTTTAGGTTCACTAGGATTCTTATTGGTTGGAACTTCCAGTTATCTTGGTAGGAATCTGATATCTTTATTCCCGTCTCAGCAAATCATTTTTTTTCCCCAAGGAATCGTGATGTCTTTCTATGGGATCGCAGGTCTGTTCATTAGTTCCTATTTGTGGTGCACAATTTCGTGGAATGTAGGTAGCGGTTATGATCGATTCGATAGAAAAGAAGGAATAGTGTGTATTTTTCGTTGGGGATTTCCTGGAATAAATCGTCGCATCTTCCTTCGATTCCTTATGAGAGAGATTCAATCGATCAGAATGGAAGTTAAAGAGGGTCTTTATCCTCGACGTGTCCTTTATATGGAAATCAGAGGCCAGGGCGCCATTCCCTTGACCCGTACTGACGAAAATTTTACTCCACGAGAAATTGAACAAAAAGCTGCTGAATTGGCCTATTTCTTGCGCGTGCCAATTGAAGTATTTTGAAATGAAGGGAATGAATGCTTTCTCAGCATGAGGGAAGGGACCCAGGAACCCCCTTTTAAATAGAACTGAAGCTTCTTCGGAACGTTCATTCGAGCAAAACATGTTAGATTCTATTTCCCCCGTTCCGTTGGTAATCCTTCTGTGGCCCATAGAATAAAGCAGGCGGACGTATACGGAACAACCATAATAAGAAGCAATTTTGATCGACCAAAACTCCTTTTTCTGCATATAGAACTCAATTCTACTAGTAACAAGTCTAATAAGTATGTATTCACCACACATATCAGAGCATTTCGGAATACATAATTTCTCTTTTTAGGGCCAATACTTTGGATTAATACATTAGATACAGATGTATCATATCTCGTTAATTATCTTTCTTTTGTCAATCGATGTTTCTTTTTTGATCCTTTCTTTAACTCCTGGATAACCAAACGTTTAGATCTCTCATAACTATCCAATTTCTCTCTCGTTTTGTCACCTATTTCGGATTTCATCATTAATATTTTTCAGAAATATCCCCTCAATTATTTTTTTCGAAATTTTCACTGGCTACCCACGACCCAGGAATAATTGAGGGGAGTTCTTTCGTCTCGAAATCAAAAGAATATTCATTATTTCAAGCGGTTCTTTTGGGCATTCATCGAAAGAACAAATAGAGATAGAATTGGTTCGAATTTGACCGACTGAGATATCTGGGAAAAGTATTTGATTATTTCTTCATTCGAAACGGGCCCTTATTCTATTTCTATTTCTATATTCTTTCTAGATCCAAGGACTAAACAATTCAAAAAAAAAAAAGGAATAGATCCATAGGTTCCATACCTTGTTATAGAACTCATGCTTCATAGAAATATCGGATCAGATAGAGTCGGCGAATGAGGCGGGTTCATTAACAATTCACAGATGAAAAGTGTCAAAAAAGAAAGCATTGACTCCCCTCCCGTATCTTGCATCTATAGTCTTTTTGCCCTGGTGGATCTCTCTCTCATTTAATAAAAGTCTGGAACCTTGGGTTACTAATTGGTGGAATACCGGACAATCCGAAACTTTTTTGAATGATATTCAAGAAAAGAACGTTCTAGAAAGATTCATAGAATTAGAACAACTATTCCTGTTGGATGAAATGATAAAAGAGTACCCGGAGACACAGATACAAAAGCTTCGTATAGGAATCCACAAAGAGACGATGCAATTGGTCAAAATGCACAACGAAGATCATATCCATATCATTTTGGATTTCTCGACAAATATAATCTGTTTTGCTATTCTAAGTGGTTATTCTATTCTGGGTAATGAAGAACTTGTCATTCTGAATTCTTGGGTTCAGGAATTCCTCTATAACTTAAGCGACACAATAAAGGCTTTTTCTATTCTTTTATTAACTGATTTATGTATCGGATTCCA